TCTCAACCAGCAAGAGACACATCAGCAGTTGAAGGCAAAGAAAGAGGAAGAGAAGAAATGGATTTGGACCAGCCGTCTTGATGATGAAAAGGGGCCGCTAGGCCGCTGTCCCAAGACCGCTTTCCCAATAGGCAACGGAGCGGAACGAGAAGGAATGAATGCAAGCAGGTCAAGTACACCCCAGGGGAAGAGAATCCGGTTAACATAAAGTCTAAAAAAGAAGAAGATCCTTTGAGAGATCTCATGAAAGCAGGAAATGACCAAATACGAGATTGAAATAGAGGGAGGGATCAAGCAGGCATCGCCGAAGATAGGGATTTGAAAAAGAGATGAAGAATCCCGCCCTGACTGAAGAGAATGGTCTCGAAGGAGGAGAAAGGATATCGAAACTCCGAAAGTAGTACTTCACTTCCACATCTAGATCTAGGAAATTGGAAGCTACATCCATCTCATTGAGTATGGATCCGAGTTCCCCAGAGGCTAGCAATCAAGCAGAAATGAATGGTATCAGGTGGAAGGACAGACCCACCATACAGTGTAGTTCGCAGCTAAAGGCACAAAAGGAAAGAGAAAAAGAGTTAAGCCGCTTGACCTCAAATTGGCGAGGAATTCAAGGAATCATAGGCGCGGAAGGCCAATGAACATCGGCTTCAGACCTTAACCTTAGACGTACCGTACTTCCTCAAGATGAACCTGCTGTAGAGATGATCCAATCCCTGGACTTTCGCTTCTAGCACTGACATCTAATTGAGTAGCGAGTTGAGCCCCTACTATGACTAAGAGAAGCTCCTCGCAGAAAGAAGCCCCTACGATTACTCATCGAAGTTCCGAGCCTTTTTGGTCGCGAGGCAATGACCAAGAGAAGCTCATCGTCCAGGAGACGAAAGCACTCTACTTCCCGCTTAGAGCATGAAAGGGTCCGGAATCATAGGATCGGAACGAGCTTTCTCTCCAATCCACTTGGCGAAAGACATCCCATCCCAGGGAAAAAGAAAGCAAGTCAGACTGAGTTCAATTAGTCCCGTCCTTCCTTCAGGGAATGGTGGGAGGTATAACATTCGATTCTTTCTCTCCTCGGGCAAGAAGGGAAGCCGCTTCACTGATTGAGTTGATGAGCGAAGCCACTTGACCGATGAGGTGAAGGAGTGAGAACTCTTACTATAACAGATACACGAGCCCATCTATTAGAAAAGCTATTTCTTGAGTAGCCAGAATAGTCTGTAGCGAGAAGCGTTCCTCATAGGCCAGCCAGGAGCTACAAGCAACTAGAGCGCAGCGATAAGAGCGGGGACACTCATTAGATTAGTGCTCCCCTTCGATCTATCATGGATTAGGGGGAGAAGCAAGCCGCCCTTGTCGAAAGAAAGACAGATTTCCACTTGCTTCAGACGTAGGGAACTGAAGGTCTAGCTTACGAAGGTTGCCGCCGCAGTTTGTCTCAAGAGGGGGCCGCTGAACGACTGAAAGCCCAACCCGAAAAAGGAGTTGCAGTGCTTTTGATTCTTCCTATAATATGTTATACCAGTCGCCTTCTCGAAGTGCCTTATAAACCTATTCACTCAAATAACCTGATCACCGATTAGTGGCCGGGCTCATCCTTGCATCGTCTGTACTTAACAGTTCCCTTTAGTGTAGTTTCTCGGAGATATCTGGATTCTTTTTTTTAATAAAAGAAGAGTCTGGGACGAAAGAGAAGAAAAAAGGGAAGAAAGATCTACGCTACGAAAAGGAGCGAGCGGAGAGAGCATAAAGAGCTATAAGGTACGAGCTTAGAGCCTTGCGTCACTCTGGTATGCTAATCACTTCGTTGTACGACTCTGGAACGGTAGTCGCTTAGTGCGACAGCACTATGGGATGCAAAGAAGCTTCGTCACCCTTCTGTAGTTGCTTGTAGTTTTCTTTTTTTCGTCGAGATTGGGTTGGTCATCAGTGTACTTTCTTGCTTGATGTAGTTGCTTATCCTTCAATCCCATCTGTCTATTAGTGAAAGTGGAATCCTCTCCTGTGCAATCAATCTTGGGAGATACTCTTTTGATTTAATGAGACAGATAAAGAAAGGAAAGGAATAAGGCTTTCCCCTCTAAATGGCTGTTAGATTGGTTAGGGGCTCAAAATTACATATATAGGTGTAGAGTACATACCTTAGTCCCCTCCTCCCATATTTTTGTTGCGGGGAAAACCCCCGCGCCCAATATAAATATAGATTTAAAAGACTGACTGCCATCGCAGGTGGTCGGCGGAGCTTAAGTGATTAGCATTTCAAATGCACAAGGATCTAATTCTACTCAAAACAGTTAAATCTTTTTGTGAAATAGCTGTGGGGGAACTGGAGCTCCAACTAAAGTACGACACAGGTTCTCCGGAAAAAGTAAGCAACCCCCTATATGAGTCCACAAAGGACCTCCTGCATAGTGCTCTCCGAAAGGGCATAGCCAAAATTTTGGAAAAACAAAACTTGGCGCTCCCCGAGAAAATGACCCATTCTGAGCTAGTTGATAAATTAATTGATACGCAAGTGGTAGATCAATTTATTGTGGAACCTCCTGATCTAATGCGTATATACAATCTTTTGGAAGATCTTATTCTGTATGATGTGTCGAGTTCTTGCTTTCATACATTGTTAACCCTATTATCGGTCAGTTAGTAATCGGCGAGCCTCAGTAGCTGGCACCCTTTATCATTTTTTTTCCGGTATGCCGCTCCGCGAGCAAGGAGCGAGAGAACCAAGTGGGCTGTGGTGATGTCAGAATTTGCACCTATTTCTATCTATTTAGTGATTAGTCCGCTAGTTTCTTTGATCCTACTTGGTCTTCCTTTTCCATTTGCTTCCAATAGTTCGACCTATCCAGAAAAATTGTCGGCCTACGAATGTGGTTTCGATCCTTTCGGTGATGCCAGAAGTCGTTTCGATATAAGATTTTATCTTGTTTCAATTTTATTTATTATCCCTGATCCGGAAGTAACCTTTTCCTTTCCTTGGGCAGTACCTCCCAACAAGATTGATCTCTTTGGATTTTGGTCCATGATGGCCTTTTTATTGATTTTGACGATTGGATCTTTTTATGAATGGAAAAGGGGTGCTTCGGATCGGGAGTAATCACTAGTTTTAGGGCGAAAATCGGGGGGAAGGACAAAGGAAAGAGCGATGCCTACATTAAATCAATTGATTCGTCATGGTAGAGAAGAAAAACGGCGCACGGACCGTACTCGAGCTTCGGATCAATGTCCCCAGAAGCAAGGAGTATGCCCGCGTGTTTTAACGAGAACACCGAAAAAACCTAATTCAGCTCTACGTAAGATAGCTAAAGTACGGTTGAGCAATCGACATGATATATTTGCTTATATTCCAGGCGAAGGTCATAATTCGCAGGAACATTCTATGGTCTTAATAAGAGGAGGCAGAGTGAAAGATTTGCCAGGTGTGAAATCCCATTGTATTCGAGGAGTCAAGGATTTGCTGGGAATTCCGGATCGAAGAAGAGGCAGATCAAAATATGGTGCAGAAAAACCCAAATAGATATGAATGGAAGATGCCTCTGGAACTAGTTTTTCTCAGTCAGTCGAGGAAAGAACCATAACGTTACGCCCCAAAATAGAACTATACGGAGCCCTTCCGAATGACCTATAATGGAGTCTACTACACTCTTTCTTGGCTAGTGTAGTAGACTCCATTCGCCCGTGGAGGTGAGTGGAGGAAGAATCAAAAAATAGAAAGGTATTGCTTATAATAGTAGCTCGTTCATAAATTCACTCGACCACTTGTTAGTCTTGCTACACTACACGACACGAGTCTAGGGTGAATTTGAAGCAGACACGGTCAAGTGAAGTCGACTTCACAAGTGATTCAACATACCAAAAAAATAAATAAATAAAAAGAGAAGGGTCTCGCCCAGGTGGCTTTCCCGAAGGGTAATGGCTTCAAACTCAAACAAAGAACGTTCTTCTCCAAGGCATGAGTCAAAGAAAATGCTGTATCTATCTAATGCAAGACCCATCGATAAGCTAAGGCTACGACATGAAGGAAGGCCAGAAGAACTACAGAACCACGCCCACCAGAGCTAAAGGGAGACCGAAGGGACTTGCGGAAAAAAACCGAAAGATAGGTAATCCATATGGTGAAAGATGAGAAAGACAGATTTCTTAAAACCGGAAGAAATCGAGTCCACCCACACAACGACCGACGGACTCGTGGTACTGAAAACCTCATTAGATGAGAAGGTAGTTGACTGGCAGACCCCTGAACGTACGTTAGCCAAAAGCCCCTATCAACTCAATCTGGAAAGGGAATAGACCGCCGTGAACTCCGGCGAAACACCCCGTACGACCTGCGGAAGGTGAAGGTCGCTGGCTTGCCCGTGGGCCGTGGTATCTGACGGGACATTGGCCTCCCTCCCGCTATGGCTCGCTGTACGTTCCTTTAGCTATAGGCGTGTCCAATCCTATAATAGTCCGTTCCACATAGTGCAAGGAAGCTCGGTGGGGTTTCATACGAGGGTCCTGCGTACTGTGCCATCGCCCAACCAGTACAGTATGGCCATCCCTGCTATGGTCAACAAGCTCTCTCCCCCATTGGTAGGCAGAAGAGAGGGTTTTTGGAGGGAACTACTAAAGGTGTGTATAAGCCCTACATACTGTGTATGTTAGACTGTCCCTACAGCTGAGCTTCGCTATGAACTAATAGACTCAAATTAGCATAAAATGAAAGATGTATTATAAGTACTGTGAAACCAGTATCCCAATTGTTAAGTCAACCAAAAGGAAATCGGCACACATGAATGACTTTAATTAAATACTTCCCTGGGAAACTCTACAATAATTGGTTTAATCGATCGGTCTGAGGTCTGTGCTCTGTCCACAAAATCCTTTAATGAGATAGATCGGTCCCTGGAATATGTCGTACTCTTCCTGTCCACAAATGACTGTCTTTAATTAGTTCCTATCTTTCTTGCCCTGTAGCAGCAAGAAGTACACATTCATGGATTTCTGTAATTCAATATGGCCTTCCTTTCGATCTCTTTTGAAGGTGCAAAATCTATAATAAATAGAAGTTGAATCCGCTTATGGTATTGGAATTTTTGAAAACATTGGCTCAATCCGTCTACATTCATCTCTGTTTTTTTAAAAAAAAATGGATGTTTTCTTTCGGTCTCTGGTCTCCGGTCTTTCCATCCGTCCACGGCTATTTTATTGTTAATCCTGTCCTCGCCCTTTTGTTAGCAGCTCTTCGATCAACCCAGGAAAGGTGTCTCAGAGGCCATGTTTTATAATCACTTTCATGGCTTGAATGGGTCAAGAAAAGTAGGACCCTTCAAAAGGATCGTTTTTGGGGCTTGATTTTTTTGAAGCGTAGTTTTCCACTCTATTTTCAACTATATATATAACAAGGAGTGGAGCTGGAGAGTCTCTCTCCCCGGCTAGGCTACTACGTTTTCTTGTTTGAAATTCCGGGTCTGGTCTTCATTGGTATTTGCTTTTTGCTTACCCACTACGTTTTTTTCCTTTTCGTTTTTCTCCCGCCCGGTTGAGCTGTCTGAGGTCGATGGTGCATCCGGTAAGCTCTTTCGGTATTCATCTCCAGAGCTCGGTCAGATACTTCAGTCCTTCATTCATATTCTGTCTAAATATCTTCTTTTTTTGTTTATATTGCGAGTTTACAGCTCGAATGTTTTACTTTTCTTCCCCTCGCATGTGAAAAATGGGCGGTCTCCCCTAGACCTTATTCCGTCCAAGCTCTCATAGCATTCGTCTTTCTTCCTTCTCTGCTGCACATCTCTATTCTATTCTTTCTCTCGCTTTATAGAGATCTTGGCTTTCTGGTTTTTTGTTTGGTCAGGGGGTGCAGGGGAGAAATCGTTTAGGAAACCAAGCATGTAATAAGCGGAAATCAATACACATGAAAAGAGTTGTACACGAGTTTGGTAAAGCATTCACCTGTCGGTTGTACGTACATCGACCCGTCGGGAAACTAGAAACTCACCCGCAAGCGCCCTTCTTAGGTCGGCATTTGGCTTTGGCCTTGCTTGTTCGGCTGGCGGATGCAGTTCTTGCTCTTTATGAGGATGCGGATGCAGTATAGTACGAGAATGTATAAGCCAAGTTCGGTACACCAAGCCGTTACAAAAATATCTTTATTTCAAATAGGCTATCCCATATCAGCCGGTCAATCAACAAAGATCTGAAGAATGACCAGTTTTTTTTCCGGGAGAAAGGAAGGAAATTCCATTAGAACATATAACAAAGGCGTGAATGGGAAAATACGATACCACCAAGGCCTTCCAAAAGATTCTGACGGAAGAAAATATGTCTTTCCTTTCGCTTTTGAATGATGGAAATAGAACGTCGAGACTTGCCTCTTGGCTACTTCAAAGAAGTGGAAAGAAGTGACCCGCAGAGGCTAGATCGTTTCACTTGTGCTTCTATAGAAAATCAAACAATTCTATAGCCTCCCCTTGGCGGGCACCGCACCCTTCGCTATGTTCTTAAACGAATGAGACAGCACTCGCTCAGATGAGATGTCCTCTCTTCCCTTCGACTTGTCTAGGCTTCATCCCCGAAAGATCAACTGGCGCAAGACAAGCACACTCGTCGGCAATCAAGATAGGAACCCATCGGTAAGGAAGATCTCCATCCATGCCCTTATCTTCTTCAAGCCAAGCCTTCCCTAAGCCTTAAAGGGGCTAAACTGACGAACCTACCTCTTTTCTTTCTACGAGCGCTGGAACTTGAGTACCGAAACTGAACTACTGGTTTTTCTTCGAGTGATGGCTCTCTTAGGTGACGCCTGCCCGCTACCTGCAATAAAATTTAATGCTCTCCCTCCTGCCCCAATACCGTTACTGGCTTTCTTCGGTTCCTTCTCTGCTTCGGGTGCAGGTTCAACTCCACTGAAATCTTAACTTACAGGTTTACCTAGAAGTCAAAGTCATGATCCCGTCCCTTCAACTATCAGTCCATTGACTAAGAAGTGGACCTGGAACAAAAACTTCACGGAAAGGAAAATCAACCTTCCCTTAAGCCGAAAGCGGCTAGAGCAAGATCGACTGAGTACCAGTACTGCCTTGCCCAAAGCTACCAAAGAAAGTGGAACCCTTGAAAGAGAGACGTAGGCCCGAAAGCAAGAGAAAGAAGGTTTCGTTTACCACTGGAACTGTAGTAGCGGAACTAGCACGACGAACAATGCTCGGCACTCTGTCAAGTGAGCCCCTCTCATTCTCTATAAGCCCTATAGTTGCCATGTATAAGCTTCTTAGCTCAATACCCTTTCACCGCCTTCTCACGCTAATGAAAGCCCTTACAGAACTGCGAGAGCCTTTCCTTCCCCTATACGGAAGGATACTCTATTTGGTCAAAGTCACTTTACAGAAGAGACCAAGTCGTTTACTTCATATTTGTGACTCTTGCCAACAATTGATTCTTTAACTGACACTTGACTCGAACCGCTTGCCATATCTAAACTAGCTACTGGCAAAGAGGGAATTGATTCAAGATCCCCTTGCGCCCTACAGCCCGAAAGTGACTCTCTATCAAAGCACCTGCGGTGGGCTAAGCGCAAGGAGTCTTAGAGTCTCGATACTGGCTAACGGAAAAAGAACGGCAAAGAAGTAGTTGTTCTACAACCCCCAGAACTGTACGCAGCGCTTTTCAAAACAAGAAGTGGTTTGTTTTTTCTAAGTCGCTCCGCGAAAACGGTTTTCTGTCTACGAGCGCCTGTCTAACTTCACTAACGTATAGTAACTCATTAGCCTTAAACCGTAACTGAAACACTCTCTTCTCCAACCAAAGCCGCTATCCAGATTCAGAAGCGGAAGCGGAAAGAGTTTACTGAAGAGGCTTTAATCTACGGCCTCCCTAACTAGAAAGAAAGAGGGGATCAAAAAAGCTTTAAACGAGTAAAGTAAGGCCTTGAATAACAACGGCTAAAGTGAAAAGCCTACCGCCCCTACCTGTTCTCTACCCGGACCTAATCCAAGCACTAAATCGATCAAGTTAGTTGGTTTCCGAGCGGGTTCCGCTTTCATAACAAATAAGGCGTAAAAGAAAGGTCTTTTCTTGAAAGGTATATTCAAAGAAACTTAGCTTACCAAGAGTTCCGGAACTAGAGAGATAAGAGATAGGATTTGTTCTCCATACGAGGGAAAGTACTTTTCGTCTATCTGATCTCCTTGACTTGAGTCTCGGAGTCTCGGTTTTAGCGATATTTCTTTTTTCTCTCAGGCTCAAGCTCTGTCTGGTCTTCCTTCCCCATTCCCCACAGGCTTCCGGGAGTGCCGGCTCTGTACTCTGTTCGGACCATAAGACTTGCAACACTGACTTACCGAAAAGACTGACTGCTTTCCGACTTTTTGGGAGTAGGGGCTTTCACTGGAACTGAAACTCTATCTTCTGTTCAACTCGGCTTCCTTAATTTAAAGGCTTTGAGGGCTTTCCACTCGTGCTACCCGAAAGGAACTAGAAGTAACCTTTTATCTAAGCTAAGCTCGCCAGCCGCCAACCAAGCCAATGCGCCATCCCTATCCCTTTTACCGATGGAGCTTCCTTTGATTTGAATGAATGAGTAACGAAGGCGCATGCAAGAGAAAAGAAAGCCCCTATTTGGGCATGAGCCCTAGTACATTGACCTCTCGCAGACCTGAAACTCAAGTTTTTGGCTATTGAAAAATCAAATAATAGAGACGAACAAAGCCATATAGATTCTCAATAAGGGAGGAACTCGACCTCGGCCAGCCGGCCAGGAATGATGACCAATTGCTGGGGGTCGATTTCCTCTTCCTTCCAGATGAAGGGGAGAGATAACTACTATTGAAAGAACGCGAATCGCTCCTCATGAATAGAATCTTCTACTAAAACAGAATCCACAGCAATCGATGAACTGAGCCTAAGCCCACTTGCTGCTGCTGATGAAAGTCCTCCCACTGAAAGAAGTGGAATAAGCAAGCAAAGAACCCAACCAAGCGATTCTCCTTGACCCGACAAAGAAAGAAAGGAACGAACGGGCTTCGCACCGGGCACAGCAAGCAAGAAGGCATGAGCTTTTTAGACCGAGGCTGGGGGAGATATTTACACAGAAGTATTTACAGAAATCGGAATGAATAAGCCCATTCCCTAAACGGAATAGACAGAGACGACAGAAGTCGAAACTGTCACATTATGACAGCCCAAAAACACGGTATAGATGACATTGGATTCATTCATTCCTATATCTTTGAATCGGTCTCAAGTCTGAGGTCATAGCATCCTTGCTTGAAATAGTTCCTCTCCTCAGGCCCTGGCCTAGTAGCTCGGGTCGGGCATGCCCTTTCTTCTATTCTTTCTCGTCCACGAAGCCGGGTCCTTGAAATACTTCTTTCCTCCCCCCAGTGACGCTCCCAAACCGATCGCTATCGTTTTCTTGCTTTCTTGTTGTCTTGAATTTTTATAGAACGGCTTTATATCAGGTATAGTTGGTAGGATGAAGTGGGATGAAGCCTTAGTGGATATAGCAAGTGTGCCGGGGATGCGGCTCGGGCGTAGTAGGTCTGGACGCCTAGCATGAAACAGCCTTCTCTGGTAGCAGCACTATACCTTAGTATAGTATCTTTATAGATTCCAGTCTATATAAAACGTAATTAGCAGAGGTAAGTCTGTCCGGCGTTCCCTCGCGTAAAGGGCGACTTTGGCATCGGCTCTCTCTCGTTAGGTAATTACCGAGGCGAAAGCAGCTCTCTCGGAAGTCAGTTTCCCCGCCATCTTAGTGGGACTAGTCTAATAAACTTTCACTTGAACTGCCAAGACTCGGATTTTTTTTTGTTGTGGTAACGCTCTTCTAGAATTACGTTTAACGTCCCTTTATGACTTTCCCGATCGGCGCCTCGGGTCGGTAGCCGGGCTCCGGGACATTACTACCACGGCGACTATCGACCCGAGCCAAAAGAGGGAAAAGAACGGACTAAGCGAGGAGTTCATTGGCCATACATAGTGAAGGGGGATGGGGTCAACCTCTTTCATGACCCATGGCCCCAGTGTGTCACTTGGTTAGCATTTCTAGAACAAATTTAGTAGGGTTGGTTTTTAGATAGAAAAACAGGGGAGTTGGCTGTAGTTGAGACACGTTTTTCGGATGGACGATATGGATTTTATCAAGAGGGTTAACCGCTTTTTTAACCGTGAGAGGGAGGTCATTCAGAACCCGCTGGCTCCAGAACCGGCGGAAGTTCCCCACGCCGATCCCCAGCAAGAACAACGTGAGGCACTTCGAAGTGCCATTCACACTTTGATTCTTGAGCAAGTTCGGGAACATTGTGAGAAGGGGAAAGGGCGGCTGTCCATTCACTTTCCGGAAATGGCAGAAAGAGACTCCAGTGCCGCAGAAAACATTATGTCTCGCGATCTGGAAATATCTGCGGAGATGGATACTGAAACCCTCCGCGGATGGGTGGAGGAGAAAAAGGAGAACCCTAATGAATCCCCTAAAATCCCTCATTAGGGAACACCTGTAAGATTAGTCTGCCGCTTTCTTTCATAACAGAGCCGGGAATAACGGCTGGCATAGAAGTCTCTCGCACGCAAGGAGATGCTGCTGCTGGATGTCACGGTTCTGGGGCGCCATGATCCTTCTCTCTGGAACAATCGAGGGCACTGCCTTCCTTCAGCTTTCAGAGGTGGGGGCTGCATCAATCATCGTTCAGTGAGCTATTTATTGCCGCCAATAGCGCTTCGCTTGCATGCAAGGCGGCACGCCAGGTAGAGCTATCGCTAAGGGCGAAGGAGATGCATTTCTGTACTGGTAGTACTGGACAAGCTCTCAGGGAATAATCTCTTTCTTATTTCTGCCTTTCTTTCCCATGACGACTAGGAACAGGCAAATCAAAAATTTCACTTCGAATTTCGGACCTCAACATCCTGCTGCTCATGGTGTTTCACGATCAGTATTGGAAATGAACGGAGAAGTGGTGGAACGTGCGGAACCACATATTGGATTACTCCAGTGCGGCACGAAGCCGCTGACGCCGAGTCGGCTCCTATGCCGCTAGCTATGCCCTGCTTGGTCCCCCGGCGCGGTGGAGATTCCGTAGCGCGTCATGAGCACCGGGCTAAGGGGCGGTTGAGCAACTCAAGCGAACCGCCCTACCTTACTACAACATAGGGACAGAAGGGAGAAGGTTGTGAAGGTGGCCTCGTTATCCACACTTCCGGTCGGATGAATGGAGGACCGACCGACCTGGGTTTTCATGAGCGTTGGCGGGTCCTGGAGTGCCTGTCAAGGGCGCTAGCGCATACCCCGGGGTGATCATCACCACCTGCACCTCACATCTCGGCGCAGTGGAACGTGTAACCCGCCTGCTGTCTCATTCAACTACATTTGTTCCTGTAATCTATAGCCTAACAGAACGCAGCAGCGAGGGACAACCCGCCCATACAGCCAGCGGGGAGGATGGCACTACTGGCCAAAGACCGTCTGGCGAAAACGCCGCGGGCGCGAAGCGTGGTAGGCCTGCGCCGGGGGAGCATAGCATAGGGAGGAAAGGGAGCCCGGACGGTGGAAGAGCCAGGGGAGGCCGGGTCATTTGACGGAAATAGAAGGCTTTTCCCCTATTATAGAAGGCCCTATGAAGTAAAGGGAAGTGCATGAATTCTTGGAAAAAGAGGGAGCGAACCTATATAAAAAATGTAATAAAGTCAATTCAATGAATAGATAGAGTCAACGGTACGACAAAAAGCGCTGCCTAAACGCGAATTCGCTTCCGAGGTCGAGCAGTCTCAATTTCACTACAGGATTTGCGAATGAATGCTGGGCTGGGCCACCTCGAATGGCGTGAGCCGCATGCGGGGAGACCCGCACGTACGGTTTTTAGGGGGATCTGGTCGAAAGACCGGCCGGCGCCCACCCGACTAGAGGGACTGAGAAATTAATAGAGTACAAAACTTATCTTCAAGCTTTACCTTATTTTGATCGTTTAGAGGGCGATCGCGGAGTCACTGAATGAAGTCCTCCGTTTCTTTCGGAGGTGCTGACCCGCAGCGAGGCAGAGATGACTAAGTGACATATGGAATATGGCGACGACAACAGCATGTCGTAGAAGGAGATAACAGGTGGAGCCAGCGACCCACTAAGACTAACGTATCTACAACTACATCCCCGAGTGGCAGTCAAACGGGGACGTGAATGCAAGATGCCAGCGGAATGATCGGCCGGACAGAGGCTAGGGCTGCTTCCTTCCCACCGCGTCCTTCCTTGTGTGTCGGAGATATAAAGCGAGTGCACCGAAAAAAAACGGGAACTGGGTCGATCTATTCTATGGCGAAGCATCCGAAGCATAACTGCACACTCACACGATCTTTGTCGAGAGATAGGAGCATTCGGTGGAACCGGTGAACTACACTTGCTTCTGGATAGATGTGTGGGACAGAGGGCTCGTGGTACCTGCTGCCCACCCTTCCTCCTCCGCTTTGAGAACCGTGTGAACGGGGAGTGGGCAGAAGGGAAGGAGGTCCTCATACGGAGTCGCACACTTACTTGAGCAGTGCGGGAGACTGGGGAATGGGTCGAGTAAACTCCCCTGGGGCCGAAAAAATAACAGACGAAGCTTTACAACGCCCAAAGCCAACCCTTTGATTGGTATTGATTTTTTCTTAGTGATTGATTGGAAAGGAGGGCGCTTGGGTATGTTATAGAAAGGGAAGGCAGAGGTAGTACTTCAAATGGCGAAGAGAGGCGGCTCGGCAGGGAAGGAATGGGAAATCGTCAAGGATGACTTCTTTGTTTTATTGGCGAAACGAAGGGCTAAATAGCGCCAGTGATTCTCTGAGCCGGTCTGGATTTCCAACGCCTCGGGAAAAACTTGTCGAGATAGATGACAGCGCCTTTTTCCTCTCCTCCTTGCCGGGAGGGAAATCTTCTCTTATGGCCTTCACCTCCCGCCCGGCCCGGAAATAGAACCCAGCCCCCCCTTCTGATCCATTCATTTCTGCAAGCAGGGGGGTCCAGAGCGAAGCCTCCCCTCTATTGTATAACAAAAAAAAAGAAGCTATAAGCAAAGTACCAAAGTGGTTGCAGGAACGATACGCTTTGGTTACCGGCGAACGCTTCCAAAGTCGACCCTCTCGAGTTTCCGGCTGTTTCCTAGATTGAAGTAGCCTTTCGTCGCCCTAGCAAACGAAAGAAGTCACTATCAAACAGCTCGCCCTACTGAAGTACCAAAGGTGCGCTCCGCCCGGTGACTAAGAAAGAAATGGGTTTGCGCTTAAATTGAAGTGATGAGGTCGCAAAGAGGGAAGTAGGGCTCCTATTGAAACGCTTTCCCTCCCTCAAAAGGCGACCAGCTTTCAATACTAGTTGTTACGTTACGCTGCCATTTTTCCAATATCATTGAATAGCATGGCCTGGAGCTAAGGTAACTCAAGTGGGAGAGCCGTGTTATGGGTGACCTTATTGCACGGTTCAGAGAGCACTTGTGTATGTGATGCAAGTGAACGTGTACGAAAAAGCTGTCGTAAAGTTTCGTTGTTCGTTCCGTCTTTGACCCTATCTATGTTTCTATGATGGCCCAAGAACACGCTCATTCTTCAGCCGTAGAGAGACTTTTGAATTGCGCGGTACCATTACGAGCTCAATATATACGAGTGTTATTCCGTGAAATAACTCGAATTTCAAATCATTCACTTGCTTTAACTACTCATGCTATGGATGTGGGAGCATCAACTCCGTTCCTGTGGGCTTTTGAGGAGCGGGAGAAATTGTTGGAATTCTATGAAAGAGTCTCGGGAGCCAGGATGCATGCCAATTTCATACGACCAGGTGGAGTGGCACAAGATCTGCCTCTTGGCTTATGTCGAGATATTGATTCCTCCACACAACAATTTGCTTCTCGTATCGACGAATTAGAAGAGATGTCAACCGGCAACCGTATCTGGAAACAACGATTAGTGGATATTGGTACTGTCACTGCACAGCAAGCAAAGGATTGGGGATTCAGTGGTGTAATGTTAAGAGGTCGTGCGACATGAAGACATTGATAGCAATATGGGGGAAGTTCCCATCAGGCAACAACGGTTCCGCCTGACCCTACTTAAGCATGCATATTATGTCAGTGAAGACTTGGTGTGAAGCCTTGGAGCTTACGTTAGAAGAGCAAAAGGCCCGGGGCTAGGGTGAGCTGAGGGGGGACAGCGTAAGTGAGCGAATGTGTGTAAGCCCAGTCAAACATGACTGTTCTAGGCGGGGCGGGCCACCCACCTTCGAATGGTGTTGGTCCCACGGACCGTGAACGGATTTCGCCTCTGGCCTCTGGGCACGTCGGAACCGCATGAGTTCACCGGGGTGGAGCACGGTCCGCCAAAATCGGCATAGGTTAGGTGCTATTGATGGAACATGGTAAGCCTATCTTTCTCCATATGGAAGTGCTGCGGGCATATAGAGATGTGGGTAGAGGAAGCCTCAAAAAGCGAAGGCCGAGCTGTAGGTCACGTGACCTGCACCGAGTTGGTGGCTGACTGGGCTTTTTCCTTGATCAAAGCAGATCAGCTCGCCTTCTTTTTATCCAAAAGTCGGTCGAATCGGGCGGGCCCCTGCCCCGGAACGTCGAATGAAATAGGTGGCCGGGTTCTCTTTCTATAACCCTTTTGATATGATAGGCCCGGCCGCCTTCCCCCTATCCCTTATGATTAGGGGCGGGATCCGATCCGCCCAAGAACGACCAGTCTTGTGGTGGTACGGAAGGCACGGACTCCGCGAACGTCCCGCGCCCCCTTTACTAATAAGGGAAAGAAAGCCTCAACCAGAACCACATTCCTTTTACGTGCGGATGTAGCTAAGTGTCTGACTCTATTGGTCATAGTTCCCTGCTGTTGCGGCTGGTGCTCGTTTGCGCGCGCGTGAACCAACCCAACAAACAAGGAAAGGATGCCTCTCCGGGCATCTGAGAATGATTCGAGCCGTATGAAGGGAAACTCTCACGTACAGTTTTTTTTTTTTGGGGGGGGGAAGGAGCCCGACAGGGTCCCCCCACTGACTTGGCCCGGGCC